GTTGTAAATGTTTCATTTTTTAGCATTGAGAAACTCATAAAATTTTTAGTAGAAGTTTTTAGGCTAAAATTTGGGGGTATTTGTGTAGTGTATTAATGCAATGTGCATGTATATATATACAACGCGGATGGCTAACTCATATTTCAACTCGTTAGCTGGCACGCTCTCGGGCCTTCCTTGGTTTCGGGGTTTGACAAGGATAGCAGGATTCGCTGAGCGTAGGGGGTAGGGGGGTTTGTCGCGCAAAAACCAAAAGGGGGGCATATATAAGGATAAGTTGAAGAAGTAATGTATATGTTATGCACTTGAGATATTAATATGTAATTCTTAAGTTATGTCGTTTAATAATTAACCTACTTCAACTCGTGCAAGGAATAGTACAACCCTAATATATTAATTGCGCTTGCACTCTGAAATGCAAAGTGAAAGGAAACCTAAAAAAGAGAACCCTATGCATATAAAAGAACGCCCGGCATGTTGGGTAACGAGGAGTATGTAATTACACCATTAATCAGATGCCAGTATAATTATCCGAGGGTGGAGTAAATAATATTATGTACCTGAAATAGGAACCAGATACCAGGAATAGTTCACAGTGTGCGACCCCCACATTTTGTGTCCCTGATTCTATCATTAATAGTATGCATTTATATCAACCAGTTGGTGGTCTCTTACTACATTAATAATTTTAAGATAAACCTTAGCTGGGTAATTCAAGGAAAAATTTGAGTGCCACGTTTAAGGGATTAATCTATTTCCCGGGTTAAAATAAATTATTTCTGAGTTTTAATAATTTGGTTTATGATTTTCTTAGACGTTAGTACTTGCTTTAAGGTTAAAATAAATGAATGGTGATAATACATATGTATGTACTAATACATTATGTAATATTATACATATATGTACTAATACATACATGTTACTATCAGAAGATAGTTTAATTTAGAATTCTGGCTTTGGGAGCCAGGGGTGGGAGTTAAAATCTCTCTTTTCTGGGCGCTAGGGGGGAATTTAACCTCCGATCTTCGGATTACAAGACCGATGCTTTAAGACTAAGCTACTAGGGCAAGCTCATTTTAGTGCTTTATTTTCTACTCATCCTGCTAGTGGGACTAACACAAGGAAAAGTGCAAAGTACAGAATTGATGCTACTTGGCCAATAATGACATATGGATGCTCTACAGGCATGCCTCCAATTCATGTTAGAATTAGTATGTCTGCCACAAGTGTTCAGAATAAAAATTGGGTGATTGGGCGAAATGTGAGTCCTCGTTGTTTTGAAGTGTGCAGGATTGGGACCACTATTAGGATCAGAATAGAGAATAATAGGGCAAGAACACCTCCTAATTTATTTGGAATAGATCGTAGGATGGCGTAAGCAAATAGGAAATATCACTCGGGCTTAATATGAGGTGGGGTTACCATTGGGTTGGCTGGTGTAAAATTGTCTGGGTCTCCTAGCAGGTTTGGGGAGAATAGCGCCAGTGATGTTAGGGCTAGCAGTATGATAACAAACCCAAGGAGGTCTTTGTATGAAAAATAGGGGTGGAAGGAGATTTTATCGGCGTCAGAATTTAGGCCGGCGGGGTTGTTTGATCCTGTTTCGTGGAGGAATAGCAGGTGTAGCAGCGTTGCGGCGGCAATAATAAATGGTAATAAGAAGTGGAATGCAAAGAATCGTGTTAGTGTTGCATTGTCTACCGAAAAGCCCCCTCAGATTCACTGAACAAGTGTGTCTCCTATATAGGGGACTGCTGAAAGGAGATTTGTGATTACTGTAGCCCCCCAGAAAGATATTTGTCCTCATGGAAGGACGTAGCCGACAAAGGCTGTTATTATGACTAATAGGAGTAGCACTACACCGATATTTCAGGTTTCCTTATAGAGATACGATCCGTAGTATAGGCCTCGGGCAACGTGTATATAAATACAGATGAAAAAGAATGATGCTCCGTTAGCATGAAGATTACGAATAAGTCAGCCGTAGTTTACGTCTCGGCAGATGTGAGCGACTGATGAAAATGCGGTTGAAATGTCTGAGGTGTAATGCATGGCTAGGAATAGCCCTGTTAGAATTTGTGTGATTAAACATAGTCCTAAGAGGGACCCGAAGTTTCATCATACTGAGATATTAGATGGGGTTGGTAGGTCAACTAGTGCGTCGTTAGCGATTTTTATTAGAGGGTGGGTTTTTCGTAGGCTTGCCATTATTGTTCTTGTAGTTGAACTACAACGGTGGTTCTTCAAGTCATTGGTCTCGGTTAAAATCCGAGCAAGAATTATGACCTATTTTATGTTTATGTTATTGGTGGCTCTGATTGTGGGTTTAATTGCTGTTGCTTCTAATCCAACGCCTTATTTTGCTGCTTTAGGTTTAGTGGTAGCAGCGGGGGTTGGGTGCGGTATTTTAGTTGGCTCTGGGGGGTCTTTTTTGTCTTTAGTTCTTTTTTTAATCTATCTAGGCGGGATGCTGGTAGTATTTGCTTATTCGGCAGCTTTGGCTGCTGAGCCTTTTCCAGAGGCCTGGGGGAGTCGTTCTGTTGCAGGCTATGTGTTAATTTATTTGTTAGGGGTAGTCTTAATGGCCGGGATCTTTTTGGGGGGGTGATATGAGGGCTCATGGGTAATAATTGATGGGTTAAAGGAGTTTTCTATATTGCGGGGGGACGTTGGGGGGGTAGCTGTTATATACTCCTTTGGGGGGACAATGTTAGTCATTTGTGCCTGGGTTCTGCTTCTGACTCTGCTTGTTGTGTTAGAGCTAACTCGGGGGTTAAGCCGTGGAACTCTCCGTGCAGTCTAGATAATTGTTAAAAGAATGGCTAAGGTTATTGTTAGAAGGAAAATGGTTAGATATGTTTTAATTATTCCTCGTTGAATGTCGCTTATAATTTTTGATATTATCATCTGGGTTAAGGTTAGCCCTTTTGGCCCAGATATTTCAAATCATGTTTGGTCAAGTTTATTGGCGACTGATTGGCCCAGGATGAGGTTGAGTTTTGGGGGTATTCGGTGAATTAGTGCTGGGAAATATCCTAACATATTTGAGAAGTTATGTAAGGATATTGTAGGGGTGGTTTTAATTTGCTTATTAGTTAGGGCAGTAAGTTCTATGGCTACTAGCAGTCCAATAATTGTAACTGTGAGGGCCGCTATTTTTAGGGCCAAAGGTATTGTTATAATAGGTGTTTTTGAAGGTAGGAAGTTGGAGGTAATAATAAGTCCTGCAATAATACTTCCCCAGGCAAGTCGTTTGATAGGGTTAATTACTAACGGGTTGTTTTCATTAATGGGGGATAGTGGGAGGAATCGGGGGGATCCTATGGTAACAAAGAAAACAACTCGGAAGCTATAAACTGCGGTGAATGATGTAGCAATAAGTGTAAGGGTTAGGGCTCAGGCGTTAAGGTGTGAGGTGTTGAGGGCTTCAATAATGGCATCTTTAGAAAAGAAGCCTGCAAGGAAGGGGGTGCCTGTTAATGCTAGGCTGCCAATTGTGAGATAGGTTGAAGTGGCCGGCATGAGATTGTGAAGGCCCCCTATTTTGCGGATGTCTTGTTCGTCATTAAGGCTGTGGATAATTGATCCTGAGCACAAGAATAGTATAGCTTTGAAGAAGGCGTGGGTACAGATGTGAAGGAATGCCAGTTGTGGCTGGTTTAGGCCAATTGTGACTATTATTAGGCCTAATTGGCTGGATGTTGAGAAAGCTACAATTTTTTTAATATCATTTTGGGTTAGGGCGCAGGTGGCTGTAAATAGGGTGGTGAGGGCTCCTAGGCATAGGCAAATTGTCAGTGCAGTTTGATTATTTTCTATAAGGGGGTGGAGACGGATTAATAAAAAGATCCCAGCCACAACCATGGTGCTAGAATGGAGTAGGGCGGATACTGGTGTGGGGCCCTCCATGGCAGATGGGAGCCAGGGGTGTAGGCCAAATTGGGCCGACTTCCCGGTTGCTGCTAGGATAAGTCCCATTAGAGGGATTGTTATATCAAAATTCTTTGATAGAAAGAAGATTTGTTGGATTTCTCAAGAATTAAGATTTATTGCAAACCATGCTATGCTTAAGATTAGTCCGATATCGCCTACGCGGTTGTAGATTACAGCTTGGAGGGCTGCTGTATTAGCGTCTGCCCGTCCGTATCACCACCCAATCAGTAGAAAGGACATAATTCCAACCCCCTCTCAGCCAATAAATAGTTGAAATATGTTGTTGGCAGTAACAAGTGTGATTATTGCTACTAGAAATAGCAGTAAATATTTAAAGAATCGGTTTATGTTAGGGTCCGAGTGTATATATCACAATGCAAACTCTAAAATAGATCAGGTGACGTAGAGAGCAATGGGTGTGAAAATAAGAGAGTAGTGGTCGAATTTAAAGCTAATATTCGTGTCAAATATGTGTGTATTTATTCAGTGTCAGTTTGTGGTAACACTTTCTAGTCCTTGGTCCAGAAATATTATTAGTGGCAGTAGGCTAATGAAAAATGCGGTGCTGACAGCGGTTTTTACATGTGTGTTTGCTCAGCCCACTTTGCGCGGCTCAGGGCTCAGTGTTGTTAGTAGGGGGATAATAAGAATTGTGATAACTAAAATAAGCGCGGAGGATATAATTAGTGTTGTTGGGTTCATAACTTCCACTTGGACTTGCACCAAGAGTTTTTGGTTCCTAAGACCAACGGATGAGCTGTTATCCTTCAGAAGCGTGAGGAAGCCGCGGATTTTAACCGCGGTGCATAAGGATTAGCAGTACTTATTGATTTCTGTCCTTCCTTGGTGAGTAAGGGGATTTTAACTCCTGTCTTTGAATCACAATCTAATATTTTAGTTAAACTATACTTACTAGTAGCATCAACCTCACATTAGTTCTGGTTTTGCCACAAGAAGAATTACGGGGACTAGGTGAAGGGCTATTAGTAAGTGTTCTCGGGTGTGGAAGGGTTGAAGTTTTATAATGTGACTTGGTGTTGGGCCTCGTTGAGATATTAAGAACATGTATAGTGAGTAGCCCGCTGTAATCAGAGTGCCTGCCCCTGTCAGGGCAATAGTTCATGGGGATCAGTTAAATAGGGTTGTGATAATTATTAGTTCTCCTATCAGGTTGGGTAGAGGGGGGAGTGCTAGGTTGGCCAGGTTAGCAATGAATCATCAAACTGCTGTCAGGGGGAAAATCAGTTGTAGTCCTCGGGCTAAAATTATAGTTCGGCTGTGGGTCCGTTCGTATGCTGTGTTAGCTAAGCAGAACAATATTGAAGATACTAGGCCGTGGGCAATTATTAGAATAATTGCCCCTGAAAATCCCCACGGGGTTTGAATTAGAATGCCCCCTGCTACAAGGCCCATATGGCTGACGGATGAGTAGGCGATTAGTGACTTAAGATCTGTCTGTCGTAGACAAATAGACCCTGCTATAATAATTCCTCAGAGTGCTAAAATAATAAATGGGTAGACTAACTCTTTTGAGAGGGGGTCTAGTATAATTATTATCCGTATTATTCCGTATCCCCCTAATTTTAATAAGACTGCTGCTAGCACCATAGATCCTGCAACAGGGGCTTCTACGTGCGCCTTTGGGAGCCATAGGTGAACGCCATACAGCGGTATTTTTACTAGAAATGCAATAAGACAGCCCGCCCATCAAATTTTATGTCCTCAGGAGTCTAGTAGAAGTGGTTGAGAATATTGAATTACAAGTATAGACAGGGTCCCTGTAGATTGTTGAAGTAGAAGTAGTGCGACCAGGAGGGGCAGAGAACCTGCGAGTGTGTAGAATAAAAAGTAGGTTCCTGCATTTAGCCGTTCAGTTTGGTTCCCTCACCGGGTGATGATAATTAGGGTTGGAATGAGTGTGGCTTCAAACATAATATAAAATATAATGACTTCTGTGGCCCCGAATGCTATAATTAAGAAGGTTTGTAGTGAGGCGAGCAGAGTAATGTAGAGACGTTGTCGGTTGACGGGTTCTGGGTTAATGTGATTTTGGCTGGCTAGAATTATTAGTGGTAGTAGTCAACATGTTAGTACTAATAGGGGTGTTGATAGTGGGTCTGTGCCCAGGTATGAGTTGGATACGGCTCAGCCGGTTTCTGATGTTCATTTTAGTCACGTAAGGCTAACAAGGGCAATCGATAGGCTATGGGTGACTGTCCCTGCCCATAGTCATTTTGGAGAGACTAATCAGATTGTTGGGAATAGTATTATTGTGGGGATTAGTACTTTTAGCATTGTAGGAGATTGAGGTTTTGTAGGCGATCAGTTCCGTGGGTTCGAGCTGTGGCTACTAGAAGTGCGAGGCCCGTACTCGCTTCGCAGGCGGAGAAAGCTAATAAAAGCATAGGGGCGGTGGAGAAGCTTGTAGATTCGAATTGTAGTGTTCATAGGGCTAGTGCAATAAACAGGGATAGTATTATACCTTCTAAGCATAGAAGTGCGGAGAGCAGGTGGGTGCGGTGAAATGCTAGTCCTATTAGTCCTAGAATGAATGCTGAACTGAAGCTGAAATGTACTGGTGTCATAAGGGGGTCATGGACTTAAACCATAATTTTCTGAGCCGAAATCAGAGGTCTTTTTTTGGACTAACTCCCTTATTCTGCTCATTCTAGGCCCCCCTGGGTTCATTCGTAAATTAACCCTAAGGTCAGAAGAATAAGAACTGTAGTTGCTCAAAAGAATGTTCCTGTGGGGTTGTGAAGTTGGTCACCTCAAGGAAGGGGGAGAAGAAGGGCAATTTCTAAATCAAATAGAAGAAATAGGATGGCGACTAGGAAAAATCGCAGAGAGAAGGGTAATCGGGCTGATCCTAGTGGGTCGAATCCGCATTCGTAGGGGGAAAGTTTTTCTGCATCTGGGTTTATCTGGGGGAGTCAAAATGATACGACTGCTAGAATTGAGGATAGGGCCATTGTAATAATAAGAATAGTTGTGATTAAATTCATTATCTTTCCCTGGGGTTTAACCAAGACTAAATGATTGGAAGTCACTTGTACTAATTTAAATACTAGAAAGATATGAGCCTCATCAGTAGATGGATACGTAAAGGAATAGTCAGACTACGTCGACAAAGTGTCAGTATCAGGCAGCGGCTTCGAAGCCGAAGTGGTGTTCAGATGTGAAGTGGTACTGGATTTGGCGAAGGAGGCAGACGGCCAAGAAGGATGATCCAATAATTACATGAAGCCCGTGGAATCCTGTAGCTACGAAGAATGTGGACCCGTATACCCCGTCTGCGATTGTGAAGGGGGCTTCATAGTATTCTATGGCTTGTAGCGCGGTGAAGTATAGTCCTAGAAGAATTGTAAGTCCGAGGGATTGAATGGCTTGTTTTCGTTCTCCTTCTATAATGCTGTGGTGGGCTCATGTAACTGTTACACCAGATGCTAGCAGAACTGCTGTATTAAGGAGGGGGACTTCAAATGGGTCTAGTGTAGTGATTCCTGTGGGCGGTCAGCATCCTCCAAGTTCAGGGGTTGGTGCTAGGCTTGAGTGGTAAAAAGCTCAGAAAAACCCCAGGAAAAAGAAAACTTCTGAGGTGATAAATAGAATTATACCGTAACGCAGGCCTTTTTGTACTGGTGGCGTGTGATGTCCTTGGAAGGTTCCTTCCCGGATAACATCACGTCATCATTGGAATATTGTAAGAAGTAGGAGAATTAGTCCAAGGGTTATTAGTGTTGTTGAGTGGAAGTGAAACCAGATTGCTAGGCCGGATGTTATTAATAGGGCGCCTACGGCTCCGGTTAGTGGTCATGGGCTGGGATCAACCATATGAAATGCATGTGCTTGGTGTGCCATTAAACGTTTTCTTGCAGGTAGAGGCTTAGTAGAAGTACAAATACATAGGCCTGGATTATTGCGACTGCAACTTCTAGAAGTGTCAGGAGGAATAGGACAGCGGCGGTCAGAATCGCCACTGTTGGTATCATGGGAAGTAATACAAATACTGCTGTGGCAATAAGTTGAATTAATAGGTGGCCCGCAGTTAAATTAGCTGTAAGTCGTACCCCAAGGGCTAGGGGTCGAATGAATAGGCTAATTGTTTCGATAATAATTAGTACTGGGATTAGTGGGACTGGGGTACCTTCTGGTAGAAGATGGCCAAGGGCTACTGTTGGTTGATTACGCATGCCAATGATTACTGTAGCAAGCCATAGTGGCACGGCAAATCCTATATTTAGTGACAATTGGGTGGTGGGCGTAAAGGTGTACGGGAGAAGGCCGAGCATATTAATAGTAATGAGGAATATTATTAGGGAGGCAAATAGTAAGGCCCACTTATGTCCTCCTACATTTAGGGGCAGTAGAAGTTGGTTGGTGAAACGGTTGATGAATCATGTTTGAAGGGTGATGAGTCGATTGTTTAATCACCGAGATGGGGGAGTTGGGAATAAAATTCATGGCAGTGCGATTGCAACGGCAATAAGGGGGATTCCTAGGAAAGAGGGGCTTGCAAATTGGTCAAAAAAGCTCATTATCATGGTCAGTCTCAAGGCTCAGTTTTGTGTTTTTCTTCGCTTATTGGGGCGGGTTCGTTGGGTGTTGTGTGATTTAAGATTTTAGTCGGGATAATGGTGAGAAAGATGATTCATGAAAATACTAGAATGGCGAATCAGGGGTTGGGGTTTAATTGGGGCATTTCACTAGAGGTGGTCGGTAGTCACCAAACTTTGGCTTAAAAGGCCAACGCTTTGTCCAATAATTAGCTTTCTAGTGAGGCGTCTTCTAGTATAAGTGAGGATCAGCTTTCAAAGTGTTCTAGTGGGACGGCTTCAACTACGATTGGTATAAAGCTGTGATTAGCCCCGCAGATTTCAGAGCATTGTCCGTAGAACACCCCTGGTCGTGAGGCAATGAAGGCAGTTTGATTTAGTCGTCCGGGTACTGCGTCCATTTTTACACCTAGAGAAGGTACGGCCCAAGAGTGAAGTACGTCTTCAGCAGATACTAATACACGAATTGGTGACTCCATCGGAACTACTATTCGGTGGTCAGTTTCTAGTAGTCGGAACTGACCTGGTGTGAGGTTTTGAGTTGGGATTATATAGGAGTCAAAGCCTAGGTCTTCATAGTCTGTATATTCGTAGCTTCAGTATCACTGGTGTCCCATGGCTTTAATTGTTAGGTGGGGGTCATTAATTTCGTCTATAAGATATAGAATTCGAAGGGATGGTAGAGCAATCAAAACTAGGATTACAGCTGGTAAAACGGTTCAGACAATTTCGATTTCTTGGGAGTCTAGGATATATTTGTTGGTGAGTTTAGTAGAGACCATTGCAATAATAATGTATAATACTAAAGTGCTGATTAAAAACACAATTATTAGGGCATGGTCGTGGAAGTGGAGAAGTTCTTCTATAACGGGTGATGCCGCGTCTTGGAATCCTAGTTGTGTGGGATGTGCCATTAAGCCTAAGGCTTAAGACATACAGGGATTTAACCTGTAATACCACCTTGACAAGGTGGTGTAATTTGCATTTTACTAATGTCTTTAGAAGAAAGTGACAGAGTGGTTATGTGACTGGCTTGAAACCAGTACATGGGGGTTCAATTCCTCCCTTTCTCGTTAGTTTGATTGAACTCGGACAAATGCTGGCTCTTCAAATGTGTGGTATGGTGGAGGGCAGCCGTGAAGTCATTCTACGTTTGTTATGGTTAGTTCTACTGAGGAGACTTCCCGTTTGGCAGCAAAGGCTTCTCAGAGGATAAATAGGAATATAATTACTGCGACCAGGGAGATAAGGGACCCGATAGATGACACTGTATTTCACAGGGCGTAGGCGTCGGGGTAGTCAGAATATCGTCGTGGCATTCCGGCTAGGCCTAGGAAGTGTTGGGGGAAGAATGTTAGGTTTACACCAATAAATATTACACCAAAGTGGATTTTTGTTCAGGTGTCATTTAGGGTGTACCCTGAAAATAGCGGGAATCAGTGGACAAAGGCTGCTATAATGGCAAATACGGCACCTATTGACAGTACATAGTGGAAATGTGCAACTACATAGTATGTGTCGTGAAGTACAATATCTAGCGATGAGTTAGCTAACACAATTCCTGTTAGTCCCCCTACCGTAAAAAGGAAAATGAACCCCAGGGCTCATAGCATAGGTGTCTCTCATTTAATAGAGCCGCCGTGCAATGTGGCGAGCCAGCTGAATACTTTTACACCGGTTGGGATGGCAATAATTATTGTTGCAGATGTGAAGTAAGCACGGGTGTCTACATCTATTCCGACAGTAAACATGTGGTGGGCTCAGACAATAAAACCAAGGAGGCCGATAGCTATCATAGCTCAAACCATTCCTATGTACCCGAATGGTTCTTTTTTGCCAGCGTAGTAGGCTACGACGTGCGAAATGATGCCAAATCCGGGTAAAATAAGAATGTATACTTCGGGGTGACCGAAGAATCAGAACAGGTGCTGATACAGGATTGGGTCTCCTCCCCCTGCCGGGTCGAAGAATGTGGTGTTAAGGTTTCGATCTGTAAGAAGTATTGTAATTCCGGCGGCTAGGACTGGCAGTGAGAGAAGCAGTAGTACAGCTGTTACTAGTACAGCTCACACGAATAGAGGTGTTTGATACTGGGAGATGGCTGGAGGTTTCATATTAATAGTGGTGGTAATAAAGTTAATTGCCCCTAGAATTGATGAGACACCTGCTAAGTGAAGTGAAAAAATTGTAAGGTCTACGGATGCTCCTGCGTGGGCAAGATTACCTGCGAGTGGTGGGTAGACTGTTCATCCTGTTCCCGCTCCGGCCTCAACGCCAGAGGAGGCTAGCAACAGAAGAAATGATGGGGGGAGAAGTCAGAAGCTTATGTTGTTTATTCGTGGGAATGCCATGTCAGGTGCCCCAATCATTAGTGGTACCAGTCAGTTTCCAAATCCCCCGATGAGAATTGGTATTACTATAAAGAAAATTATTACAAAGGCGTGGGCAGTAACAATAACATTATAAATTTGATCATCGCCTAGAAGTGATCCGGGTTGACTAAGTTCGGCTCGAATAAGAAGGCTTAAAGCAGTCCCCACTATTCCAGCTCAGGCACCAAATACAAGATAGAGGGTACCAATGTCTTTGTGGTTTGTAGAAAAGAATCAGCGCGTAATTGCCACAGGTAGGGTAGCCGAGTACCAGGCGGTGGGTTGTAGCCCCGAAGACAGAGGTGTAAGTCCTCTTCCTATCACCAGCCCCGTGGTGAAGAAACATGTTGGATTGCAAATCCAGAGACGTAGAGTAATACTCTGCCGGGGCTTTTCCCGCCTTTTAGGCCAACGGCGGGAAAAGTAGATGGATGCTCGCTGGCTTGAGCGCTTAGCTGTTAACTAAGAGTTTGTAGGATCGAGGCCTTCCCATCTAGTAAGGCCTTAGTTTAACAAAAACATTTGATTTGCAATCAGAAGATGCAAGATAGAGTCTTGTAGGTCTTATCCAGGGACTAGAAGATTTTCACTTCTGCTTAGAGCTTTGAAGGCTCTTGGTCTGGTGCTATCCTAAGTCCCTTAAGTGGCCAGTATTAAAATAGCCGGAGTCACAGGTAGAAGACCTAGTGCAATTGTGGTCGAGATAGTAAGGGGGAGAGAGGTTTGAGTCGTTTTCATTCGTCAGGGTGTAGATGAGTTTGTTGTGTTTGGGGAGATTGTTAGTGTTATTGCATAGCATAGTCGGAGATAAAAATAAAGGCTAAGTAGGGCTGCTAGGGCTATGATTGTGGCGGTGGTTGGGAGGCCCTGTTTCGTTAGTTCTTGAAGAATTAATCATTTTGGTATAAATCCTGTTAATGGTGGTAATCCGCCTAATGATAATAAAACAAGGGCTGTAGTTGCTGTCAGGATCGGGCTATTCGATCAGGTTATCGCGAGGGTATTAATTTTCGTGGCTGAGGATATTTTTAGGGTCAGAAATGCTGCGGAGGTCATGAAGATGTAGGTCCCTAATGCAAGGAGTGTTAGTTGTGGGGCATACTGTAGTACAATAATTATTCACCCCATGTGGGCAATAGAGGAGTAGGCCAAAATCTTCCGCAGCTGAGTTTGGTTTAATCCGCCTCATCCCCCCACCAGTGTGGACATAAGTCCTAAAGAGGTTAGTAGAAGGGGGTCGATGGTTTGAGATGTTTGGATAATAAGGGCCAGGGGCGCTAGCTTTTGTCAAGTTGATAGGATTAGGCCTGTCAGTAGGTCCAACCCTTGTAGGACTTCTGGTATTCAGAAGTGTATTGGGGCAAGTCCAATTTTAAGTGCTAAGGCGGTAATAACCATAGTGCTGGCAATAGGGCTTGACATATTGTTTATGTCTCACTCTCCCGTGATTCATGCATTTGTTGTACTTGCAAACAGGATTATTGCTGCTGCTGTCGCTTGGGTTAAGAAATATTTTGTGGTAGCTTCTACCGCTCGTGGGTGGTGATGCTGCGCCATTAGTGGGACAATTGCCAAGGTATTAATTTCTAGTCCTATTCAAGCTAATAGCCAGTGGGAGCTAGCAAAAGTTAGGGTGGTACCTAACCCCAGGCTGGATAATAGAATTATTAGTACGTAGGGATTCATTGATGGAGGAGGGACTCTAACCGTCATGTTCGGGGTATGGGCCCGAAAGCTTTATTAGCTGACCCCATCTTAGAAAGTGGTGTAGAGGAAGCACTAAGAGTTTTGATCTCTTGGGCATGGGTTCGACCCCCTTCTTTCTAAGAACCGAGGGGATTTTAACCCCTATAAGCCACTCTATCAAAGTGGTCCCTGGGCATTCGGGCACAGTTCCTGAACTATAGTTGTGGGGGAAGGCCTGCTAGTGCAATTGGTAGGGCCACATGTCATAGTACAAGTGCTAGTGTTAATGGTAGGAAGTTTTTTCATACGAGGTGTATAAGCTGATCATATCGGAATCGAGGGTAGGAGGCCCGGACTCATAAAAATACGACTGAGAGGAATGCGGCTTTAACCATAAGGCTAATTGTTGTTAATTCAGGTATGTTGGGGAAGTGGGAAGACCCTAGGAATAGTACGGCTGACAGGGTATTTATTATGAGAATGTTGGCGTACTCAGCCAGGAAAAATAGGGCAAATGGTCCCCCTGCGTATTCTACATTGAAGCCGGATACTAGCTCTGATTCCCCCTCTGTTAGGTCAAATGGTGCTCGGTTTGTTTCGGCAAGGGTTGAAATATATCATATGGCTGCCAGGGGTCAAGCTGGGGCTAAAAGTCAAATACTTTCTTGGGCTGTATTAAATGTCTGAAGGGTGTAGCCCCCTGAGAAAATAATAACTGAGAGGAGAATAAGTCCCAGGCTTACTTCATATGAAATTGTTTGGGCCACCGCTCGGAGGGCTCCAATTAGTGCATATTTTGAATTTGATGCTCATCCTGACCCTAGAATGGAGTATACTGCTAAGCTTGAGAGGGCTAAAATAAAGAGAACTCCTAGGTTTAGGTCAATGATGGGGTAGGGCATTGGTATGGGGGCCCATAGTGTTATGGCAAGGGTTAGTGCAAGGATGGGGGTTGCTAAAAATAAAAAGGGGGATGATGTGGAGGGTCGGACGGGTTCTTTAATAAAGAGTTTTACCCCGTCGGCAATGGGCTGTAGTAGTCCGTAAGGTCCTACTACGTTAGGGCCTTTTCGTAACTGTATATACCCCAGAACTTTTCGTTCAAGTAGTGTCAGGAAGGCTACCGCTAATAGAACCGGTACAATATAGGCTAAGGGGTTAATTAAGTGGTTTATTAAAGTGTTTAGCATAAACTGGGAAGAGGATTTGAACCTCTGGTATAAAGGGCTTAGGCCTTTCGCAATTTACCATGCTCTGCCACCCCAGTATGCCCTTATTTTGGGCGGCAGGGGTTTGGCCCTCCCTTTATCTAATTTATTTGTTTTCATTAATTAGGGGTGGGGCGTGCTTTAAGTATGGGCCCCTCTTTTCCGATCCTTTCGTACTAGGAAAAGTAGCGTTACAGATAGAAACTGACCTGGATTGCTCCGGTCTGAACTCAGATCACGTAGGACTTTAATCGTTGAACAAACGAACCCTTAATAGCGGCTGCACCATTAGGATGTCCTGATCCAACATCGAGGTCGTAAACCCCCTCGTCGATATGGACTCTGGGAGAGGATTGCGCTGTTATCCCTAGGGTAACTTGGTTCGTTGATCGGCCATGAGGCCGGATCATTATTGGTCAGATGTTCTGCGGCTTAGAGATGTTTCTCTTGGTTTTAGGGATTTACCCCATTCCACTCGGAGGCTTGTTTTTCCTCCGTGGTCGCCCCAACCGAAGGTAAAATTTTATACTCCACTAAGTTCTTGCTTTTTGTCGAGTTGTTTAACGTGGTTAAATTTTGTACCTTAAGCTCCAAAGGGTCTTCTCGTCTTGTATTATTATACCCGCTTCTGCACGGATAGATCAATTTCACTGACTGGAAGGGGGAGACAGTTAAGCCCTCGTTTGGCCATTCATACAGGTCTCTATTTAAAAGACAAGTGATTGCGCTACCTTTGCACGGTCAAAATACCGCGGCCGTTGAACCCGTAGTCACTGGGCAGGCTGGACCTCCTATACTTAATCTAGTTGCAGGAGGCGATGTTTTTGGTAAACAGGCGAGGCTTGTGTTTGCCGAGTTCCTTCCCTTTCTTTTAGTCTTTCCTTTAAAATAGCACTCCAGTGTGGGGTTAACGATTAGTTGGTTGTGAGTTTTTCTTGGTTTTTATATTGTTCACAGTACTCTCTTGGGTTGAGTTCGTTATTTTCCAGTGGTTTGTCCGATCTGGTTTACACTTGTGCTTGGAGAAGAACAGGTCTTCTTGTTACTCATTTTAGCATAATTTCTTCCATGCGAGCATGGGATAGCCTGATATCTTTAGGGGAGTAAGATGTTTTATCGGTATAATAAACTTTACTCTGTCTGAGCTTTAACGCTTTCTGTTTAGATGGCTGCTTTTAGGCCCACTAAAACAGTTTGTTTTAAATATTGTGATCTTTATCCTCCTGTTAAGGTTGTATCCTTTGTTAGAGGGGCTGTACCCCCTTTAACTAACTCCCGTATGTTTCCCTTAAATTACCTTAGGTGTGGGGCCTTGGTTTGGGGTACGCGGGGCTGAACTTCTATCCATTTCTCAGGCAACCAGCTATCACCAGGTTCGGTAGGTCTGTCACTTCTACCCGGAGCTCTTCCCACTCTTTTGCCACAGAGACGGGTTAGCCCTAATTTATATAGGCTGTCTCGGGGTAGCTCACCTGGTTTCGGGGTTTCAAACTAAAGGTCTCTTTGCTTGGGTATACTTACTAAATCATGATGCAAAAGGTACAAGGTTTAATCTTTGTTTTTTAGTGCTTATATGGGTTATTTCATTTCTCTTTCAGCTTTCCCTTGCGGTACTTTCTCTATTGCTATTGGGCGAACCTTTTCTGTCTCCCATACTCAGGTAAAAAAATGGTTTAATTTTTAGGGGTGGGCTATGTTTTTTTATAAACATTGTTGGGTTAAATTAGTGATTAAGCTAGCTGTTTGGCTCAGGGTGATCCAATTTGCATGGATGTCTTCTCGGTGTAAGTGAGATGCTTAACTAACTCAGCCACGCCCCGGGTTTAAGCCAAGTGCACCTTCCGGTACACTTACCATGTTACGACTTGCCTCCCCTTGTCAGTGCTTTGATATTATGTATTTTTAATGCGTGTTGACAGGGGAGAGTGACGGGCGGTGTGTACGCGCCTTAGAGCCGGGTTCAAAAGGACACTCTGCTTCCTTTTTACTACTAAATCCTCCTTCAAGCACTATTTCATGTTGCATGTCCGTAGTGTTCTGTGATAGAAAATGTAGCCCATTTCTTCCCGCTTCGTGCGCTACACCTCGACCTGACGTTCTGGGTTGTGCCCATTTTGCTTACTTTTATTACCTTCACAGGGTAAGCTGGCGACGGCGGTATATAGGCTGGGGTGGCTAGAAGTGGTGAGGTTTAACGGGGGTTATCGGTTCTAGAACAGGCTCCTCTAGGGGGGTCTAAGGCACCGTCAGGTCCTTTGGGTTTCAAGCTAATGCTCGTAGTACCCTGGCGGACGTCTAATTGTAATTCGACGTCTGGGTTTATGGCTGAGCATAGTGGGGTATCTAATCCCAGTTTGTTTCTCAGCTTTCGTGGGGTCAGGTGGGTCTTATTAAAGCTACTTTCGTGGGGTTGGGCTTCGGACACCTAGAAGCGTATGACGGCCAAAGGGCCATTTGGCTTTATTATGTTTCCTTCCTTAACCACCCTTTACGCCGTAATAGTATCAACTAGGGCCTCTCGTTTAACCGCGGTGGCTGGCACGAGTTTTACCGGCCCTCTTAGCCCTGACTGAGTCAAGTTTTCACTTATGGCTTAATGTCTATCACTGCTGAATTCCCTTGGGGGTGTGGCTTGGCTAGGCGTCTTGGGCTAAAAATTGTGCCTGATGCCCGCTCCTTGTCCCCGGGCGGGGGATTGAGGGCATACTCACGGGACTGCGGAGACTTGCATGTGTAAGTTGGGCGAGAGCTGATAATAAGGTCAGGACCATGCCTTTGTGCATGCGGAGCTTCTTAGGGCCCATCTTAACATCTTCAGTGTTATGCTTTGTGTTAAGCTACGCTAGC